CAATATCGATGCATTTCAAGATGAACAAGAATTCAACCGGTTCTATTAACTAGAATATAAACAGTACGCAACTAACAAGTGTGGAACAAAGAAATCAAATAAATAGAGTTTATTGTTAGAATATATTGACAAAAAATTTTCGATTTTGGTAGAATTGAAACACGCAACAACGTTTTATTTTTATTACTATGCTAGTTATAACGATTTATTACTGACGAGCCATAGCAATTGCACCTATCAAAGCAACTAAAAGAATTATGGAAATGAGTTCAAATGGAAGGAAAAAATCTGTTGATAAATGAATCCCAATTTGTTGACTATTACTTAAAAAATCTTGTTCTATAATCTGGTTTGATCTTGTAGTCCAAATAATACCGTACCATGACGTATCTGTAATAATAGTAATTAGTGAAGCAAAAATACTTGCACAAACCATCGCAGTCACCCCATCCCCAACGGTCCAAAGAGTAAAATCGTTGTAAGATGCTGAACCATTCATAAACATCACAGCAAATATGATTAAAACATTTATAGCTCCCACGTAAATAAGGAGCTGTGCGGCCGCTATAAAATGGGAGTTTGATGAAATATATAATAAAGATATACAAACAAGAACCAATCCCAATGAAAAGGCAGAATAAATTGTATTAGTAAGTAATACCACCCCTAAACCTCCTAATATAATAACCAATCCTAGAAAGACTAAAAGAAAATCATGTATTGATCCGGGTAAATCCATTTTTTGTAAAATAAGAAATAAATAAAAAATCTTTCATGATCTTATTGACCTGACCAGGAAATGGACCCTATTTTTTTATGATATGTTTTTATGAATTTAATTCTAAATGCTAAGAAATTCTAATGAGTGTAGATTGATGTGTATCCAATAATTGAATCAATCTCGTTTTTTATCAGAATAATAAATTTAAAATGGGAGCTATATATGTTAAAAAAATTACTGATAGATGATATATCACTCGATTTTAACTCCAAATGACGCCTCGATTCTCATCAACTAATTATTTGGATTTCTATTGTAGTTATTGACCAAGGAAAAATAAAACTAAAATTTTTTAATCATGGGGTTGACGTATTTTTTCTTTGAGGCGAATTCAAAATTGTTCTAATTGTGTAATCGTCAATTACTGGCATTGGTAAACGACCCAAAGCTATTTGATTATAATTCAATTCGTGACGATCATAAGTAGAAAGTTCATATTCTTCAGTCATTGATAAACAATTTGTTGGACAATACTCAACGCAATTACCACAAAAAATACAGATTCCGAAATCAATACTGTAATTAAGCAATCGTTTCTTTCTAATATTCGTTTCCAATTTCCAATCCACAACAGGTAAATCTATAGGACATACACGAACACATACTTCACAAGCAATGCATTTATCAAATTCAAAGTGGATTCGACCGCGGAAACGTTCCGATGTGATTAATTTTTCATAAGGATATTGAATAGTTACAGGTAAACGATTTGCGTGCGATAAGGTAATCATAAAACTTTGACCAATGTACCTTGCAGCTCGGACTGTTTGTTGACCATAATTCATGAACCCGGTTACCATGGGGAACATATCGTGAATATATCGAATTTTTTTTTCTCTTGTTTGGGACAGGTCGTGATAGTGTATTTACAGTGCAAGGAGTTGGGAAGAAGTTGTTAATAATAGATTACCTAGAGAAATAGGTAAAAGAAATTTCCATCCAAGGTTTAATAATTGGTCCATTCTTAACCTAGGTAAAGTCCATCTTGTTGTGATAGGAATAAACAAGAACAAATATGTTTTAGCTAATGTAATAAAGAGAAAAATTGTGGTTCCAAAGACGCCACCTACTTTATTTATTTCAAATAGTTCAGGAATAAACATGTACGGAATAGAGAGATTCCACCCACCCAAGTAAAGAACTGTTACAAACAATGAAGAAACTAGTAGATTTAGATAAGAAGCAACATAAAATAAACCAAATTTGATACCAGAATATTCAGTTTGATAACCCGCTACTAATTCTTCCTCTGCTTCTGGTAAGTCAAAGGGTAATCTCTCACATTCTGCTAGGGAGGAAATTATAAAAACGATAAACCCGATAGGTTGACGCCACAAATTCCATCCCCAAAACCCATATTTTGCCTGTGCCTCAACTATATCAACTGTACTTGAACTGTTAGATAATTATAGTCGGTGATAACATCACTGTTCCCATCGCTATTACAGAACCGTACATGAGATTTTCACCTCATACGGCTCCTCCAGGACCACAAAGAAATCTAAGGACCGGATCGGCATTCTTGATGGCGATATGTTCTAGATCGAGTAAAAATCTATTGAGAGGTCCCGAATTAGACCAATGTAATTCTGTCTGCTATAATAAAACAAAAAAAGTACTTCTGAATTGATCTCATCCTTTAATAATTTAGAATGTTTTTTTGAGTAATAACTTAAACCTTCTATAAAATACTCCTTCTATAAATATTCATAGATATTTGAACCCAGCTTTTTCAATTACGAAAAAGAATTAGATATTACATTAGTTCATAAATAATGCCAAGAATTTGCTTTCTATATAAATTAAAGAATAAAGACCTTTCTCTCTCTTTTTTTATTCATTTTTTATTGTAATTGCAGTCTTTCTATTTTTTCGTTCCTATTCTTGTTTCTAAAAAGTGGATTCAAAAAAAGTAAAGGATTATTTCGTTCTTGATAGTAATTTCTTTAATCGGTGGATAGGAGCATACTCTGGATCGGAATCATGGGGAGTACTACCTGATCATTTCTACTAACGTAAAGCCCCAATTGGTCTTCCTTTTATGCGGAAACGTCCCTTTGTATAATTTACATAATCTCTATTACTAATCCCTTGTGTAATTTGGTGTTTCTAACCATCCACTCGTTTTTGCCCAATCGCCTGTTATGGTAGTCGGGTAATATAGCCAAACGCTAATGAAAACCCCATACAGTTGATCTTGTGAACCCGCTTCAAGCCATGATGCCCAACCAACCAATCTTGGGGTAAACAGTCTCTACTGCTTATATTTACTTTTGCTTAATCCTGGTACATAGGAAATGAGACTCGACTTCTTACTGCAAACTTATAAGCTGTTTTTTTTCACTCATAGAACTATCTGATTTAGTTCATCAACACTAACGATGAACAAAAAACGGAGACTATCTATTCAACGCTTTCCGCGAAAGAACGGAAATAGTCAAAAGTTTATGTCTCAACGAATCACACGTAGAGATATTGATAACACGCATAGAGTTAATGGTATTTCATAACTAATGGATTGAGCAGCTGCTCGTAAACCACCTAAAAAGGAATATTTATTATTTGATCCATATCCTGATATAAGAAGTCCAATAGGAGCAATACTTGAAATAGCGATCCATAAAAAAACCCCGATATTTATATCAGCTAGGATAAGATGATAACCAAAAGGAATTACTGAATAACTTAGTAAAATTGATATGACCGCTACCGATGGTCCGATACTGAATAAACCACTATCTCCTCTAGATGGAATAATATTTTCTTTAACAAGTAGTTTTGTCCCATCTGCTATAGCTTGGAGAATTCCTAAAGGGCCGGCATATTCAGGTCCAATACGTTGTTGTATCCCTGCGGATAGTTCTCTTTCTAACCACACAATTACTAGTACACCTATTGTTATTCCCAATACAAGAGTCAAAATAGGTATAAACATCCATATGATCCCATAGATCTCCTTTAAAGACTCCAATCTGTAAAAAGAATTGATATCTTGTATTTCTGTTCTATCAATTATCATTTCAACGGTCAACTTCTCCCATAATGATATCTATACTACCTAGTATCGTCATAATATCAGCCAATTTCATTCTTTTAACTAACTGAGGAAGAATTTGCAAATTGATAAAACCTGGCGGTCGTATTTTCCATCGCCAAGGAAAAACACTTTGATCTCCTATCAAAAAAATGCCCAACTCTCCCTTTGGTGCTTCGATTCTCGCATAAAGTTCTTGTTTCGACAATTCAAAAGTGGGCGAAGGCTTTTTACTAATGAATCGATATTCAAAATCATTCCATTTTGGATCCCTTACTATATCAAAGCATCGGTTTTCTAAATTCTCATAGGGCCCTCCTGGAATTCCTTCCAGAGCCTGTTGAATAATTTTTATAGATTCCGTCATTTCGCCGATTCGTACTAAATAACGAGCTAACGAATCCCCTTCTTTTTGCCATTTGATTTCCCAATTAAATTCGTCATAACACTCATAATGATCAACTTTACGAAGATCCCACTTTATTCCGGAAGCTCGTAGCATTGGTCCTGATAAACCCCAATTTATTGCTTCCTCTTCTCTAATAATCCCTACTCCCTCAACTCGGTCTAAAAAAATAGGATTTCGTGTAATAAGGTTTTGATATTCAGCAACCCCTGTTAAAAAATAATCACAGAAATCTAAACATTTATCTATCCAGCCATGGGGTAGATCAACAGCGACTCCTCCGATACGAAAATAATTATGCATCATTCTCATACCAGTGGCAGCTTCGAATAGATCATATACTAATTCTCTTTCTTTGAAAATATAGAAGAAAGGGGTTTGTGCCCCAATATCGGCCATAAAAGGTCCGAGCCATAACAAATGAGAAGCTATACGACTCAACTCCAACATAATTACTCTGATATAGCTGGCTCTTTTCGGTACTTGAATATTTCCTAACTGCTCTGGTGCATTTACGGTTATCGCTTCTGTGAACATAGTAGCTAAATAATCCCACCTTGTTACATAAGGCAAATATTGTATAATTGTTCGGTTTTCTGCTATTTTTTCCATTCCTCTGTGTAAATAACCCAATATTGGTTCACAGTCAATAACATCTTCACCATCTAGAGTAATGATGAGTCGAAGAACACCATGCATTGATGGGTGCTGAGGACCCATATTTACTATCATGAGGTCTTTTTTTGTAGCTGGTACATTCATAGGTTTTTCCCCGATTGATTCTTACACGAATTGCCGAAAATAATAAAAATTCAAGATCGAACATCAAATAATTAAAGTTCTTTAAAATTAAAATTAGTGAGTTTTTGGCTCACGAATTTCCAACCGACCAATTAATTCTTTATAACGTACTCGATTTTTCTTTGACAAATAAGCTAGTAATCGTTGACGTTTTCCCAGAATTTTACGTAAACCTCTCTGAGATAAATAGTCTTTTCTGTGCAATTCCAAATGTGAAGTAAGTCGTCGTATCTTATTAGTGAAACTTAATACTTGAAATTCAACAGACCCCGGGTTTTCTTCTTTTTTTTCTTGGAAAAAAACTGAAATGAATGAATTTTTTACCATAAAACGTAAATTGCTCCCCCTTTTATTGTTTAAAGATATTTTTTTTTTGTTAATTTTACTGATCAGAAATAATAAAAAAGAATAATGCTAACCATTTGAATCGGGTATACTAAATTAAGTTATCTACTCTTAATTTTATCAAAAAAAAATTCCGCTTATTTTTTTATTTATAGATCGAATTATCATGGAATGTAAGATACTACATGTATGTATTAGTTTGCTTTGAAATATTAGATATGTTACCTGATATCTGATATCTAGCAAAAATTTATCGTCGTCTATTTTAAAATTGTGGATATTGATATTGTGGATACATATGTAGCCTTAACACACTGAAACTACTGCTATTAGTGGTATCAAACCAATAGCGATTCATACAAGCTAAATCTTCTAATCGATAAGTGGGCCACAGAAAGAACTTTAATTTTTTTAATTTATTTTTATCTATATCAAGACTTGGGCTTGTATCCAAAAATTTAACACAGTTTTTTACGTTCGTTCCATCCCAAAGTATGGGATTTAGACCCGCACCCTTCCCTTTTCTTGAATTGAATGAAATTACAATTCTCAATTCTCTCCGACGTCTAGGTGATAAAATATTTTCGGGAACGAGCAAAGCATAATCGTTTTTATCTCTATTTCCAGTTATTTTTTGATGTCTTATAAGGGATTTTAAAAAATTATTTTTATCACCATATCTTTGATTAATGCGATCTTTATTCTTATGAACCAATGAAATACTTATGCTTTGATATCTAATAAATTGTCCATTCGTTTTGACAGACAGACGAACCGGTTCGATGCTAACCCCCCCTCCTTTCACCAATTCGGGAATATGGACATCCTTGTGACTCAGCATTATATTGAAAATCATTTCGCCTCGTTGCAGAGAGGATATAAAAACTTTTCGCGGGCTTCTCAGTCTAAGCAGGAGACAATATACCTTGATATTATTGATTAGTTGTTGATTAAAAAAAGAATCATTTCTAAATTGAATAAGCAAATTATTTTGTAGGAAAAAATATAATTCTGTTTCTGTAGCGCTTGTGTTTTGCTTTTTATTTGTATGGTTTTTTATGACTGATCCCGCATAATCTTCTTCAATATATTTTTTTTCATTGATGTTTTTATTTGTACTAATCGGTGCATTTCCCTGAAAAAAAAAAAAAAGTAATTTTATGGGTATGACCCAGGGTTTTATTTTATATGAATTATAAAGTAACATAACTTCTGGGAAGAACCAAAGTTCAAAATCGGATATGGCCTTGCTTTGTATTTCTTCATTCATTCCCATCCAACCAAATTGTTTTTTATTGAAGGGGTTGATGTCTTCATGAATTGTGAGATAAAAAGGATATTTCTTATACATTTTATCAACTTTTTGATCGTGACTAGTCTGTTTATTACTGGTGCTATGGATCCAAGCCTCACTAGTGAGCTTCTTTCTAACACTAAAATGGATAATTTTCCAATCTGCATATTTTCTATCCGGATTTTTAGCCATAATAGCATCTTTTCCAAGATAATTCTTGATAAGTATAATCGCCAACCCATCAAATAATTTTTGTTTATCTATGTTGTAATTATAAGAAATCTTTTCGGTATTGTTTACGTGTAATGATGATACATAACTGTAGGAGTTCCTCTTAGCTTCATAATTAATAGATTTAGATGAGAAGAGGTCATATTCAGAGTGTCTTTTAAAATTTTCTTTTTTATTTGGTAATAGAGAATAAGTTTCTTTTTCATATGAATACCATTTGTTTAAATCTTTTTGGGGGGCTTTATTAACTCTATTTTGCCATTTTTGGGCTACTAATTTAGACCATTGAATTTTAGATAAATTATATTGATAATGAACCCTTAACCAATTTTTCCATTGATTCAGTCTAGAATTACGAAGTTTTTTATTTTTTAATTCGGAACTAAATATTCCTTGTGTTCTAAAATATCCTGTTAGTTCGTTTTTCTTTAAAACGGGTGTTCCGTGATATTGAAGAACAGATCTTAAGTTAATAACGTGGGTTTTTGATAATTTGTAAAATACATATGCTTGTGACAAAGAAGGTAAGTTCTTTGAATATTTTTTAATATTACTAATATTAGAAAGTGACTTTATAAAGTGAATTTTTGTGTTTTTTTTTTTCTCAATTCTTGCGGGATTTGCTTTAATATAAATAGTGTAAATGTATTTTTGAACTTTTTTTGTTGTTGATTCAAGAAAAACTTGTGTGTCGATCCGAAGAATATTAATCATACCTAAGAAGTATATCCTTTGAAAGAAAAATTGTATAAAAAAATGCGATTTACGGATTAATCTAATCTTTCTTCTTTTTAACACCCGAAAAAAATATATATAGGATTCTAATCTGTTAGCATCGTTACTTTTTTTGTTCGAACTAATGTTTTTTTCTGAAGTTAGATTTTTTTTTTTTTTTATAAGTTTGTTTATTTGAGTTATGATTAGGCTTGTTCTATCAGTCAGCTCTTTTGTTTTTTTTTCTGGCAGTGAATAACTTCTCCAATCAATAGATTTTAGTTTACTGGATGGTTTATAAATAATAATATTACGGATTAAAAAATCTTTTTCTTTTTTAGTTTCACGCAACTCATATACTTCTCCTAATCCAAATAATAGCTTTGGGTTTATTTTTGCTAATTCTTTTTTTATTTTTTTTATAAGGAGAATGCTTTTTTGAATTGTTGTTGAGACCCTTAGAGAGAAATTTGTTCGTTCGTTTAATCTTCTTAGAATTGGAAAACAATTTGGCTTCCTTTTTAGAAGCATTTTTTCAAGTTCTTTTAAAATAGGTGCAAAAAAGGAGGATCGTTTTCGGGGAGAGCAAAAAGGTAGGTCGGTTTCCATCCCCCAAACAGTTAAAAAACAAAAATCATATTTGTGTGTTTTTTTTTCTCTATCTCTATAAGGAGAGTCTGGATTAGATCGGTGCCAAGGTTTCAGACGGAAAGGAAAGAGTATCTTTATTTGAATACCCTCTGTTAACCAGTTTGTTGGAAATTCATTGTCTGCTAATTGAACACCGTTATAGGTGCATTTAACATATCTTTCCTTCTTCCAATCGGTTAAATCCTCAGACCATTCTGGAAAGTCAAATAATAGCAGACGACCAAGATTTTTAGCTATTATAAAAGAGGGTAGTAGAATATATTTTCTAAGGATTGCTTGTGTTAGTAATATTGAACTTCTTATTACTTGACCCAATAGAATAGTATCCCAAATTTCTGCTGTTTCGATCTGCGCTTTTTCTTGCATTTTGTGCTTGTAACTTTTATCTACTCTTAGTTTATCTTTTTTTTTTTTAGCTTCCTCCACATAATCTGAAATTTTAAATTCTGTCTTTTTACCCATCCTAGTTATAAAAATAAATTTCATCAGTTTGGAGATATCAAACGCAAAAAATAGAGGGCTTTCTATTCTGTCCATGAAAAGGGGGGAATGGGCGTTCGCTTGAACCTGTTTTGAAATAATCATTTTCCGTCGTTGAGCGCGCATCGATCCTTTTATTATCTCTCGACGAAAATCGGATTGTTCATAATAACGTAATAAAGTTACTTCCTCTGTTTGAAGGGTATTATCGGGATTCTGCTGATTATCATTAAAAATTATTATAAATTTAGCTTTTCTTGAACGAATCTGAGGATCCTCTGCCAGGCCTTCGTCATTTGCTTTTTGTTCGTGTTCGAAATCGTTGATTAATTTATATGACCATCGAGGTATTTTTTTGCGTATTTCTTTTATGCTTACTCCAAGATATTTTTTTCTAATTGTCTGATCGTTGGTATCAGTTAGAACTGCATTGAATAATAATTTTAAAAATTTGGATTTAGAATCCAAATTTTTTTTTTCCAGAAATAAAGAAAGTCTTTTCACATTTAAATACGATGGTGATTCTGTATTTAATTTACTAATAAAGTTAAAAAAAGGTTCTATTTCCGTTGATAATGATTTTCTATCAAACGCATACATATCCATTTTTTGATCAAATTCTACATAATCAGTATTAGTAGTAAAAAGCATACCATGGATCTTATTTATCCAAAGAGTTCCCATGTCATTTTCGATGGAGGGTGAAAACAAAAAGGCAATTGTTCCACGATAGGGACCAGTCAAGAGAGGATCATATTTTTTCGGCAAGTATGCTTTTTTGATCTTATTATTACATAATTTAGTTCTTTTTTTTATTACATACATAGGAACAGATCCCTTGTCTATAGCCTGTAGTCTACTTAGAAATTCATTGCTTAGATTCTTTTCTTTTTGGTCTTTGGTATGAACCCATTGATTATACAGTTCATAAGAGAAGTGATTTTCCATTGTATTTGTGTACAAAGTCATTTTTCTTTGTATCATTTCCAAAAAAGTTGACAAACTGGATGGATACGTAAAAGATATTCTTTGGTTGCCATCACTTCGACATGTGTAAAAAATATATTGTGACGTTTCATTTCTTATAGCTTTTTCAAATTGATCATTTTTTATATACCGCAATGGACGATTCCATCGCTTATAGTCGAAAAGACGGGTCACAAGAGGTTTTTCAAACCAGAAGAAAATTGCTTCTTTTTCTTTGTTTTTTAGTATTTCTAACTTCGCATTTTCTTGATTCCCATCCAGATCAGAAGTTTCAGA